AATTATATATTCCATTTATTACCTTTTCAAAAAGATTTCTTAAGAAAAATTTTTTTGAAAATGAATTAAGAAAGTTCAAATTTTGTAAAGATGAATAAACTGGTTTATATAACAAAGAGGCTGTAAATATTCCAAAAAAGGCTATACTAACCGAAAACGTTGCATTTGTTACAAACTCATATGAATCCACAAAATTATTTAAATTTTTATGTAAGAGGTTTATAGATGGAGTTAACAATTTTGATAATATATTGATTCCTTCTTCATTGAAAGGAATTCCTACGGCTCCAACAAATAAAGTAAATAGAACCAATATAAGCATAGAAAAAAGTATAGTATTATCCGACTCCTGAGGATAAGAAAAAGTATTCTTAGTAACAAAAGAATTAATAGTAATAAAAGGTCGTGGCATAGTTCTTACATTATTAGCAAGTCGATATGCCTTCGTATAAAAAAAAGAAGACCCCTCATTATTTTTGATTGTTAAGAAAGATAATAAATGATTTTTTTTTATTATTTTTAATTCTTCTTTGCCCCATAGAGATATTGAATAGACCAAGCTAGTTTTTTTGCCACTGTAATTTTGAAAATGAACATTTAAATGTCCTTCAAAAGTAAGTAAATAGATCCGAAACATATAAAATGCGGTTAAGCCTGCTGTGAAACAAGCTATTATTGCAAAAATGGGTGAATACAACCAACTATCATTAAGAATTTCATCTTTGGACCAAAAGCAAGCAAGAGGTGGAATACCACAAAGGGAAAGTGTACCTAATAAAAAAGACGTTTTTGTAATTGGTACATATTTTGTTAAGCCGCCCATAAGAAGGATATTTTGACTTTTAGTCGGAGAATATCCAACAACAGCTTCCATTGAATGAATAATTGATCCAGATCCTAAAAATAGCAATGCTTTCGAATAGGCATGAGTAATCAAATGAAATAAAGCAGCCCGATAAGACCCCATACCTAGGGCTAACATCATATAACCCAATTGAGACATTGTAGAATAGGCTAAACCTCTCTTAATATCTTTTTGAGCAAGAGCTAAGGTAGCTCCTAATAGTACTGTTATTATACCTATCAAAGCTATTAGATTCATTATAGAAGGTATGACTATAAAAAGAGGAAGAAGGCGAGCTACAAGAAAAATTCCTGCTGCTACCATAGTGGCAGCGTGTATAAGAGCCGAAATAGGCGTAGGTCCTTCCATGGCATCAGGTAACCATACATGAAGGGGGAATTGAGCAGATTTAGCAATTGCACCAGCAAATAATAGAAAGGCACACAAAGTAACAAATAAAAAATCAACCTCATTACTATAAATCAAGTTGTTGAATATTTCGAACAAATCCCGAAATTCGAAACTACCCGTTGTCGAATAAACACCTAAAATTCCTAAAAATAAACCAAAATCCCCTACACGATTAGTTACAAAGGCTTTTTGACAAGCAGTGGCTGCAAGAGGTCGTGTGAACCAAAAACCTATTAATAAATAAGAACACATTCCAACTAACTCCCAAAAAATATAAATTTGTACCAAATTAGAACTAGTAATTAATCCTAACATTAAAGTATTGAAAAAACTCATATAAGCAAAAAATCTCAAATATCCTTGATCATGAGACATGTAATTGTCACTATAAATAAGAACCAAAATTCCAACAGTTGTAATTAATATTAACAGAATAGAAGTAAGTGGATCAATTAAGCAACCAAACTCTAAAGAAAAATCATTATTAATAGTCCAAGACCATACATATAGATAAATAGAACTGCTATTTATTTGCTGAATAGACAGATCGACTGAAAAAATCATAACAATACTTAATAATAAAATACTAGGAAAAGCCCACATACGGCGAAGATTTTTTGTTGCTGTCGGAAAAAGTAGAAGACCAATTCCTATTAACATAGGAACAGGAAGTGTAACAAAAGGTATGATAAATGAATATTGATATATATAATGTTCCATAATTTTTTTTTTATTTTTTTCTGATTCACCCATTTTTATTTGAAAAAGAGTCAGTCAATAAAAAAATCAAGGTGTACAAAACTTAAATAAAATTTTCTATTCTTAATGATTCTGACTTTTTTCCAAAAACTCTTCATATATTCTTGAAAATGAAAACGGCGAAGTTCAAATTGATCGAATCAGATCACTAAATTAACAGTGAAAGATAACTATTTACTTTTTTTAAGTATTAAGTAAGATTTTTTTGAAATGAAGATCGGGAAAATTTAAATTATTATATATTACAAGAATTTCTATCCATATAGAAAGACTAAAGAATTATACCAAAATTAACAAAATAAAGTATGATTGATATAAATCATAAAATAAAAGACAGCAAAAAAAAAAAAAAGAACTTTTTAGTTTAGTTCGTTTATTCAGAATCATTAATTAAAATTAGTTTCTTTAGAACAGTTTCAGCAGAAATTATGAAAAAACACCATTTTTAAGATTTTTAAGTTAAATAAAACATTCTAAATAATAAACAAAATGATAGTAAGCATTTTTTATTGGAACGTTAAAATCCTATTTAAATAAATTTTTATTCATAAATTTAACTGTTTTCGAAAAAAAACATTACATGAAAATTACTTCTTCAATCTCGACGATTGAAATAAAATAGTTTATTATGATTTCAAGGAAGCCGCTATGGTGAAATCGGTAGACACGCTGCTCTTAGGAAGCAGTGCTAGAGCATCTCGGTTCGAGTCCGAGTGGCGGCATAGCATATTATAAAAAAGATATAATAAGACCTATATTGAATTCCCTTTTTTATTTTATATAATTGAAGAACTCTCTCTTTTGTTATGTTAAGAATTTTTTGTTAAGAATATATGATATTTGTGACTTTAGAGCATATATTAACTCATATATCTTTTTCGGTCATTTCAATTGTAATTATAATTCATTTAATAAGCATATTAGTCAATGAAATCGTAGGACTTTATGATTCGTCCAAAAAGGGCATGATAATTTCTTTTTTCTGTATAACAGGATTATTAATTATTCGTTGGATTTATTCGGAACATTTGCCATTAAGTGATTTATATGAATCATTAATCTTTCTTTCATGGAGTTTCTCCATTATTCATATGGTTCCATATTTTAAAAATAAAAATAATTTTTTCAATGCAATAACTGCACCAAGTGCTATTTTTACCCAAGGCTTTGCTACTTCGGGTCTTTTAACTGAAATTCATCAATCTGCAATATTAGTACCCGCTCTCCAATCCCAGTGGTTAATGATGCACGTAAGTATGATGGTACTGGGCTATGCAGCTCTTTTATGTGGATCATTATTATCAGTAGCTCTTCTAGTCATTACATTTCGAAAAATCATAAGGATTTTTGATAAAAGAAAAACTTTACTAAATGGGCCATTTTCTTTTGGTAAGATCGAATACATTTACGAAAAAATAAATGTTTTACAAAACGCCTCCTTTCTTTCCTCAAGTAATTATTACAGGTCTCAATTGATTCAACAATTAGATCTTTGGAGTTATCGTATTATTAGTATAGGATTTATCTTTTTAACCACGGGTATTCTTTCAGGAGCGGTTTGGGCTAATGAGGCGTGGGGATCCTATTGGAATTGGGACCCCAAAGAAACTTGGGCTTTTATTACTTGGACCATATTTGCAATTTATTTACATACTCGAACAAGTAAGAAATTGGAAGGGGTAAATTCTGCGATTGTGGCTTCTACGGGCTTTTTTATAATTTGGATATGCTACTTTGGAGTTAATCTATTAGGAATAGGGCTACATAGTTATGGTTCATTCATATTAACATCGAAGTGAATTGAAGAAAATGTTTAATGAATAAAACATAAGACAGCATATATATGAGAATAAGAAGAAACTTCGTGTAAATGATTGAGAACCATTTGAATCAAGCAACGTAGGGTTTCAAATGGTTCTCATCAATGCCAAACATATTACAATTAATTTTTTTGTTAACTTAATAGACGAAAAATTCTTTTTTTTGTCGTTGTACACTGAACTATTTGAATTTAAAAAAAGCATAAGATTGCTTTTTTATTTTTTATTCATAAAAACTACCTAGAAAAAATTAGATATAATAGCTTCGACCTTGTCAACTGATAATGAAAAAACGAAATCCGGATAAATACCAATACCTATTACAGGTAAAAGGATGGCGATCGAAATAAATAACTCTCGCGGTCCAGAATCAAAAAAATAAGAGGATGGAACATTAAAGAGTTTGTATCCATAGAACAGTTGCCGTAACATAGATAATGAATAAATAGGAGTTAATATCATTCCAATTGCCATTCCAAAAATTATTATTATTTTGAACATTAAAAGATATTTTTGACTGGTAATTATTCCAAAAAATACTATAAATTCTGCAAAAAAACCGCTCATACCTGGTAATGCAAGGGAAGCCATTGATAAGATACTGAACATTGTAAATATTTTTGGAATTTTTATAGCCATTCCGCCCATTTCGTCGAGATAAACAAGACGGATTCTATCATAACTCGTTCCTGCCAAGAAAAAAAGCGCGGCACCAATAAACCCATGAGATATTATTTGTAAAATGGCTCCGTTGAGACCTGTATCACTTATAGAGCCAATTCCTAAAATTATAAAACCCATATGAGATACGGAGGAATAGGCTATTCTTTTTTTTAAATTACGTTGACCAGGAGATGTTGAAGCTGCATAGATTATTTGCATTGTGCCTACTATCATCAACCAGGGAGAAAATATAGAATGGGCGTGGGATAACAATTCCATATTGATTCGAATCAATCCATACGCTCCCATTTTTAATAAAATTCCAGCTAGAAGCATACAAGTACTATAATGTGCTTCACCGTGGGTATCGGGTAACCATGTATGTAAAGGTATAATCGGTGATTTGACAGCAAAAGCAATAAGAAATCCAATATAAAATAGTATTTCCAGCGCTGTAGGATACGATTGATTGGCCGATATTTCAAAATTTAATGTTGATTCGTTGGAACCATATAAGCCGAGACCGAATACTCCCATTAATAAAAAAATGGAGCTTCCCGCGGTGTACAAAATAAACTTTGTCGCTGAATACAGACGTTTCTTTCCGCCCCACATAGATAAAAGTAGATAAACGGGAATTAATTCGAACTCCCACATGATGAAAAAAAGTAAAAGATCTCGAGAAGAAAATGATCCTATTTGACCGCTATACATTACTAACATAAGAAAATGGAATAATCGATAATTTCGCGTAACCGGCCAAGCCGCTAAAGTAGCTAAAGTAGTGATAAATCCTGTCAGTAAAATAGGTCCTATAGAAAGTCCATCTATTCCCAATTTCCAGTAAAAATCAAAAAAATTTATCCATTTATAATTCTCGGTCAATTGCATTAATGGATCGTCCAATTGGAAATGGTAATAGAACACATAGGTCATTAAAAGGAGTTCTAGGGTACATATAAATAAAGTATACTGTCTAGTTACCTTATTTCCTCTATGAGGGAGAAAGAAAATAAGGGAACCCGCGGATATCGGCCAAACTACAAATATTGTTAACCAAGGAAAATAATTCGTGGTAAAGACAAGATACACTTGGACTAAAAAACCCGTACTCGAAAACATAATATTATTTTTTATTTTTTTGAGTACGGGTTTTTGTCGATAAGAATGAATCAAATATATTCAAGTGAGGGTTTTTGAAACGCATCAATAAGCTAGACCCATGCTTCGCGTTGTTTCATGCCATAAATAAACTCGAACACTTAAGAAATCGGTTGGACAGGCGGATTCGCATCTCTTACAGCCAACACAATCCTCGGTTCTTGGAGCTGAAGCAATTTGCTTAGCTTTACATCCGTCCCAAGGTATCATTTCTAATACATCTGTGGGGCAGGCTCGAACACATTGAGTACACCCTATACATGTATCATAAATTTTTACTGAATGTGACATTGGATCTATAAATTTTTGAATGTCATAAATTTTCGATCTAGGAAATTTAAAATTTTTAAATGAATCATATATTTAGGCACCAGATGAATCGATGATTTACTAGAATTTGAAAAATAAATTCTAGACCTACTCATGGGAGAAAACCAAGATACTTTAATTTCTTACATTTTCGCAAACATTATTCTATACGTTAGGTATCATAGATTAATACTATTTATTTATTTAACAAATTTGATTGATTGATACGAATTGATTTTCTGTTACGATAAATTGACGAAACAATGGCCGGTCCAATAGCTGCTTCAGCGGCTGCAATAGCTATAACAAAAATTGAGAAAATATTTCCTTTTAATTGGCGACTATCAAAAAAATCAGAAAATGTTACGAAATTTATATTAACTGCGTTCAGTATAAGTTCAAGACACATAAGGGCTCTAACCATATTTCGGCCCCTGATCAATCCATAGATACCGATAAAAAATAAATAAGCACTCAAAATAAGTACATGTTCGAATATCATTGACCAACTCCTTATTAATTTCGATTTATTTCAATATGAACAACAATTGAACAGATTAAAAAAAAAACAAAGAAATATATTGCTAATAGATCGAATAAAAGAATTTCTATTTTATACATGAACAATCTTCAAATAGAATATAATTGAAGAAAAATGGGTAGGATAACACAAAGTTTAGTTTTCATTTTGATTGCTGTTGCTAGTTCTAAAGGTTTTTTATTGACGAGCCACAGCAATTGCACCTATCAAAGCAACTAAAAGAATTATCGAAATAAGTTCAAATGGAAGAAAAAAATCTGTTAATAAATGAATTCCAATTTGTTGACTATTATCTATCCAATTTTGTTCTATAATTTGGTTTGATCTTGTAGTCCAAATAATACCATACCATGATATATCTGGAATAGTAGTAATTAGTAAAACGAAAATACTTATACAAACCAGTAAAGTAATTCCATTCCCAACAGTCCAAAGATTAAAATCTTTGGAATATTCTGAACTATTCATGAACATCACAGCAAATATGATTAAAACATTTATAGCTCCTACGTAAATAAGGAGCTGCGCAGCAGCAACAAAATGTGAGTTTGATAGAATATAAAATAAAGATATACAAACAAGAACCAACCCCAACGAAAAGGCAGAATAAATTGTATTGTTGAGTAATACTACTCCTAGACCTCCTAATAGAAGACCTGATCCCAGAAAGACTAAAAGAAAATTATGTATTGGTCCAGGCAAATGCATTTTACGTAAAATAAATAAGATAAAAAATAGAAATAGTTTTTCATGACCTTATTGACCCCACCAGGAAAAAATTATGAAATTTTGAAGTGAATTTAATACAAAGAGGTGTGAATTGATGTAGATACAATTATTGTACTAATCTTATTCTTTATCCGAAAGGTTTATTCATTTTTTATTTGAGGTGAATTCACGATTGTTCGAATTGTATAATCGTCAATTACTGACACTGGTAAACGACCCAAAGCAATTTGATTATAATTTAATTCATGACGATCATAAGTAGAAAGTTCATATTCTTCAGTCATTGATAAACAATTTGTTGGACAATACTCAACGCAGTTCCCACAAAATATACAGATTCCAAAATCAATACTGTAATTAAGCAATCGTTTCTTTCGAATATCTGTTTCAAATTTCCAATCAACAACGGGTAGATCTATAGGACATACACGAACACATACTTCACAAGCAATGCATTTATCAAATTCAAAATGGATTCGGCCGCGGAAACGATCTGATGTTATTAATTTTTCATAAGGATATTGAATAGTTACAGGTAAACGATTTGCATGGGATAGGGCGATCATGAAACTTTGACCAATGTATCTTGCAACTCGCATTGTTTGTTGACCATAATTCATGAATCCAGTTATCATAGGAAACATATTGTGAAAATTTATGAAGAATTTTATGTTTGTTTCTTTCTCTTGTTTGAAGAAAGTCAGTAAGTATAGTATTACTTTAGAGTGAAAGTAGTTGGAAAGATGTTGTTAATAATAGATTACCTAGAGAAATCGGTAAAAGAAATTTCCATCCCAGATTTAATAGTTGGTCCATTCTTAACCTAGGCAAAGTCCATCTTGTTGTAATAGGAATAAACAAGAACAAATAAGTTTTAGCCAACGTAATAAAGATACCAATAGCCCCTTCAAAAATTTCACCCGCTTTCTTTATTTCAAAAAGGTCAGTACCAGATATGTATGGAATCGAAATATTCCAACCGCCAAAGTAAAGAACTGTTACAAATAATGAAGAAACTAATAAGTTTAGATAGGAAGCAACATAAAATAAACCAAATTTTATACCTGAGTATTCGGTTTGATAACCGGCTACTAATTCTTCTTCTGCTTCTGGCAAATCAAAAGGTAATCTCTCACATTCGGCTAGGGAAGAAATTAGAAAAACTATAAACCCTGTGGGTTGACGCCAAAAATTCCACCCCCAAAAACCGTATTTTGACTGTGCCTCAACTATATCAACTGTACTTGAACTGTTAGATAATCATAGTCGGTGATAACATCACTGTTCCCAGCGCTATTACAGAACCGTATGTGAGATTTTCACCTCATACGGCTCCTCGAAGATCATAAATAAATTTAAGGACCAGATCTTTTTTTTATCTTGATATGTTTGTAGACTATATAGGATCAAAATTTATATTTATTGGACGTCCAAAAATTAGACCAAGGAAATTCTATCTGTTGTAAGAAAAAAATGACTTCTGAATTGATCTTATCCTTTAAGAATTTTTAATTTATTAGTTGAGTAATAACTAAATCCTTCAATAAAATACTCCTCGGAAAAATATCAATAGATGATTGACCCATCCTTTTTTGATTACGACAAAGAATTTGGTATTTCATTAGTTCGTAAAAAACGAAAGAATAAAAAATAAATCTTTTTTATTTTCTTTCTTTTTTTTTTTCGTTCCAATTCTTATTTCTGAGAAAAAAGGGGGGTTTATCTGATAAATGATAAATAAAGTAAAGGATTTTTTCGTTCCTAATAGCCATTTCCTTAATAGGTGGGTAGGAGTATACTCGGGATCGGAATCATGGGGGTACGGCTTGATCATTTCTACCAACTTAAAGCCCCAAATGCTTCTTTATTATATTATTTATGTTATGCCGAAACCCCTTGGATAATTTATAGAATCTCCATCACTAATCCTTTGTGTATCTTGGTGTGCCTAACCATCCAACCAATTTTGCTCAATCTCCCTAGTAATCTCTCTATCATGTCATAGTAGTAATACATATAAAAGATAGTAAAAACTCCATATGGTTGATCTTTTGAACCCGCTTCAAGTCAGAATGACTAATCAATCTTGGGGGAAATGAACGACCTCTTCCGCTTATGTTTATTTCCGCTTTACTCTTGTACATAGGAAATGAGATTCAATATTTTTACTGCAAATCTATAAGCTGTTTTATTTCACTCATATAACTATTTGGTTTAGTTCATCAACGCAAATACTGAATAAAAAAGAAGATATCTATTCAATTAATTTCAACTCTTTTCTTGAAAGAAGGGAATAGGGAAATTTTTATGTTTCAACGAATCGCACGTAGAGATATTGATAACACACATAAAGTTAATGGTATTTCATAACTAATTGATTGAGCAGCAGCTCGTAGACCGCCTAAAAAGGAATATTTATTATTTGATCCATATCCTGACATAAGAAGTCCAATGGGAGAAATACTTGAAACAGCAATCCATAAAAAAACTCCGATATTTAAATCAGCTAAAACAAGGTGGGAGTCAAAAGGAATTACTGAATAGCTTAGTAAAATTGATATGACTGCTATGGATGGTCCGATACTGAATAAACGAGTATCCCCTCTAGATGGCAAAAGATTCTCTTTGAAAAGCAGTTTTGTCCCGTCTGCTAGAGCCTGAAAAATTCCTAAAGGACCGGCGTATTCAGGTCCAATACGTTGTTGTATTCCTGCGGATATTTCTCTTTCTAACCACACAATTACTAGTATGGCTGTTGTGATTCCCAATAGAGGAGTAAAAATAGGCACAAGCGCCCATATAATTTCATAGACCTCTTTTACGTTTATGAATTCCAATCTGGAAAAAGAATTGATATCTTGTACCTCTGTTGTATCAATTATCATTTTAACGATCAATTTCTCCCATAATTATATCTATGCTACCTAATATTGTCATAATATCAGCCAATTTCATTCTTTTAACTAACTGAGGAATAATTTGCAAATTGATAAAACCCGGCGGGCGAATTTTCCATCTCCAAGGAAAACTGCTCCGATCCCCTATCAGAAAAATTCCCAACTCTCCTTTTGGGGCTTCGACTCTCACATAAAGTTCTTGTTTCGGCAATTCAAAGGTAGGAGAAGCTTTTTTACTAATGAATCTATATTCAAAATCATTCCATTCTGAATTACTTTCTCTATCAAAACATCGTATTTCTAAATTCTCATAAGGACCTCCTGGAATTCCCTCCAAAGCCTGTTGAATAATTTTTATGGATTCTGTCATTTCGCCGATTCGGACTAAATAACGAGCTAACGAATCTCCTTCTTTTTGCCATTGGACTTCCCAATCAAATTCGTCGTAATATTCATAATGATCAACTTTACGAAGATCCCATTGTATTCCGGAAGCTCGTAGCATTGGTCCTGATAAACCCCAATTTATTGCTTTTTCTTCATCAATAATACCTACTCCTTCAACTCGTTCTAAAAAAATAGGATTTCGCTTAATAAGTTTTTGATATTCAGTAACCCCTGTTAAAAAATAATCGCAGAAATCAAAACATTTATCGATCCAGCCATGAGGTAGATCAGTCGCTACTCCTCCAATACGAAAATAATTATGCATCATTCTCATACCGGTGGCAGCTTCGAATAGATCATATATTAATTCTCTTTCTCTGAAAATATAGAAGAAGGGAGTCTGTGCACCAAGATCTGCCATAAATGGGCCAAGCCATAACAGATGAGAAGCTATACGACTCAACTCCAACATAATTACTCTGATATAGCTGGCTCTCTTAGGTACTTGAATATTTCCCAACTGTTCGGGTCCATTTACAGTTATTGCTTCTGTGAACATGGTAGCTAAATAATCCCAACGTGTTACATAAGGCAAATATTGTATAATTGTTCGATTTTCCGCAATTTTTTCCATCCCCCGGTGTAAATAACCTAATATTGGTTCACAGTCAATAACATCTTCGCCATCTAGAGTAACTATGAGTCGAAGAACACCATGCATTGATGGGTGGTGAGGACCCATATTTACTATCATAAGGTCTTTTCTTGTAGCCGGTACATTCATAGATTTTTACGGGATTCATTTTCCATAAATTAATGAAAACGAAAAAAGTTCATCAAAATCCAAGATCGAATAAATAAGATAATTAAAAAAAGGCTCTTCAAATTAACGCTTTTTTATTTCTCGAATATCTAATTGATTAATTAATTCTTTATAACGTATTCCATTTTTCTTTGACAAATAAGACAGCAATCGTTGGCGTTTTCCTAGAATTTTTCGTAGGCCTCTTTGAGATAAATAATCTTTTCTATGTAATTCCAAATGTGAGGTAAGTTTTCGTATCTTATTGGTGAAACTTATTACTTGAAATTCAACGGATCCTCTATTTTCTTCTTGGGAACTAACTAAGATGAATGGATTTTTTACCATAAAGCCTCTTTTACTTTAAAAATCTTTTTTTTGTTGATCAGTAATAATAAGAATGCCGATTCATTTTGAATATGTATTAATATAATTTTCATTTCTATTATGAAATACATATGAATTTTCTCAAATAAAATTATGCATCAATTCCATTTTTTTAATTTCACTAGGATATAAGGTACAAAAAGAAGGTCTATTTTGCATTTACAAAAGAACATGTACAAAAGATAATATTTTATAAAGAAAATAAAAAGATTTTGTTAATTCATTTTTAGATTTATTTTTAGATCTAATTGATACATTGTTAAATTACTATCATTCATCAGACCGGAATATAAAACAATAGGCATCTCTTTGTTTTTATATCAGATCAGACTCAGTATCAGATCAGATTTCCATATGGTCTATATGAAAAATGGTCTATATGATAAATGTACCATTAACTAATTTTCAATCGTGTATACATATGCATCCTTACCATACTGAAACGACTGCTATTATTAGTATCAAACCAATAGCGATTCATACAAGCTAAATCCTCTAATCGATAATTGGGCCAAAGAAAGAATTTTAATTTTATTAGTTTATTTTTATCTCTTTTGCTTTTATCATCCAAAATGTGATTATAATTTTTTGTCTGAGTCTCGTTACAAAATTCTGTATTTATATGAATACCCCTCTTTTTTTTTGAATTGAAAGAAATTACAATTCTCAATTCTTTACGATGTTTAGGAGATAAAATGTTTTCAGGAATAAGCAAATCATAAAAATTTTTGTTTCTCTTTCTAGCCATCTTTTGATGTTTTGAAATGTATTCAACAAAATTCTTCTTATCAACATAACTTTCTTCTCTGTAGCTCTGATTAATTTGGTGTTTACTCTTGTGAATCAATGAAATACTTATAGTTTGATACATAATAAATTTTTCATCATTTTTTACAGATAGACGAATTGGTTCAATAATCAATATTGCTTTTTTCATCAATTCTGTAAAAGTTAAATCTTTTTGGATTATCAAAATATCTAGACTCATTTCTTCTCTTTGAATAGAAGATATAACAATTTCTTTGGGAGTTTTTAGTCTTAGCAAGAGACAATATATTTTGATATTATTAATAATTCTTTGATTTAAAGATAAAGAATTATCCCATCTTAATTGAAAACGTAAATATCTTTTTAGAAAGAAAAAAAGATCTACTTTTGTGTTATTTTTGTATTGTTTTTTTTTACGTTTTTTCATATCTGAGTCTGATCCTACATAGTCTTTCTTAACATCTTTTTCTTCGTGCTTTGAAAAAATGGGTCCTAGAATTGCTTGGTCCTCTAATTCTTTTTCTTCTTGATTTCGATTCTCTAATTTAATATTAATTTTTTTTTTTGATGATATAAAAAGATCCCCCTTTTTCTTAATGTTTTTATTTATACTTTTTTTGTTAAAACTTAATAAAAGTAATTTGATTGGTATGATCCATGGTTTCATCTTATATATATCGTTAAGTATCACAAATTTTGGGAGGAACAAAAGTTCCAGATTAGAGATGGAATGGCTTAATACTTTTTCATTCATACCCATCCAATCAAAAAATATATTTATATTTTTTGATGGGTTCATTTCTTGATCTTGATGAATTGTGAGATAAAAAAGATTTTTCGTATCAATTTTATCAATTATTTGATAATTATTAGTTTGATAATTATGAGTTCCAATCTTAATATTTTTATTATTCTTGGTTCCGGTATCGATCCAGGATTCAATATCGACTCTTTTTCTAAGACAAAAATTTAAAATTCTCCAGCCAAAATATTTTTTATCTGGATTTTTATCCATATCCATAATATCATCTTCTCCGAGATAATTATTCCTAGGAATACCTTCCAACGTATCAAAGAATTTTCGTTTACGTGCGTTGTAATTAAAAAAATAATCTTTTTTATTAATTACTTGTGATGTTGATCCATAAATATATGAGTTAGTCTTATCTTCATAATTAATAGATTTATATGCTAAAAGATCATATTTATAGGTTTTTTTAAAAATTTTATTTTTATTTAATAATGAGTCTGCTTCAAAATTTTTTTGTTTTTTGTCATGAATTAATCGGTCTTTTTCATATGAATTATCTTTGATTAAATTTTTATTATAAGCCATATCATGGTGATTTAATTTATTCCGCAATTTTTTTGATATTAATCTAGACCATCTAATATGAGGAAAATCATATTGATAATGAGCCTTTAACCAAATTTTCCATGGATTCATTATAGAATTTCTAAGTTGTGTATTTCTTAATTCAGAATGAAATATTCCTTGTGTTCCAAAATAATCCTTTATTTCATTTTTAAGAAAAAGAGATGTTCCATGATATTGAAGAGCTGATCTTAACTTATAGAAGTTAATAACTTGGGTTTGTGATAATTTGTAAAATACATATGCTTGAGACACTAAAGATAGGTTAGAAAAAGTTTTTGATTTAGTATTAAAAATATTTTTATTAGAAAGTAACTTTCTAGTAGTTGAAATAAAGTGAATTGTATTTCGATTTGTTGTATGAATTCTTTTTTTATTTTCTTTATTTTTATTATAGTAAATGGATTTATCAAAAATTTTTATTTTTGAATCACGAAAAACTTGTGTACTGATCTTGGTAATATTAATTATACATAAAAGAATATTTATGTATATTTTTTCAAAAAACAAAATTATAAGATAATGTGATTTATGAATTAACGAGGCATGTCTTATTTTTAATATTTGTAATTTTTTTGGGGGGGATCCTAAGTTTTTATCATCAGAATTTTTTTTTTTTAGACGAGTGTTTTTCTCGAGAGTTAGAAATATATATTTTTTTTTCTTGTCTTTTGTAATTTTTTCTATTTTTTTTCTAATTTCACTTGTTCTATCAGTCAGATCTTTCATTTTTTTTTTTGTCAATGAATACCAACTTATAGATTTAATTTGAATAGATGATTCCTGAATTAGTCGCTTATTGATCGTCGAATCTTTTTGAATTTCATTCAATTCATATATTTTTCGAAATCCAAAAAATGGGATTCTTTTTCGTTTTGAAATTTCTTTTAATAGTTCTTTTAAAAATAGAATGTTTTTGATGACCTTTTTTGTCAGTTCTTTTAAGATATTTATATTTAGAAAAAATGCTGTTCTTTCTTTTAAAAGTTTTATAATTATAAAACACCTTTTTTTTAACTTTAAAATTTTTTTTTTTATTTTTTTTTTTATTGGTTCAAAAAGTGAAAGTTGTTTTTTTGGAGATCCGAAAGGCAGTTCCGTTTTCATTCCCCAAACTGTTAAAAAACAAAAATCGTTTTTTTGTTCT